ACGTAAGGGATCTTGAAGTACTATTTCTGCATCTCCCTGACCAAATCCGCCCACATTAGGATTACTCGTCAACGGTTGATCCAATTTGATAGATTCGCCTTCTGAAACAAGAAGTTCTGGCCCTGGAGGGATAATATCAACCACTTGACGTCCATCCGATGCATCCGCTATGGTTATTTCGTAACCCCCTTTTTCTTTTCGTATTATTTTACCTACTATACCTGCTGATGTAGCATTATAAACTGTATTGTTACTTTTGCTCCCGTCGGGATAAATCTGACCCCTTCCCCTGTTTCCGCCTACATATATAGGATATTTTAAGAAGTGAACCTCTTTCGTAGTAGCGGGGTCCGGGGAAAGGATAGGAAAGGTTATTTCACTATATTTCTGACCAGGAACGGGGCCTATAACAAGAATATTTTTTTTATTGGGGCGATAGCTCTGAAAAGACAGATTGCCTATCTTTTCTTTTATCTCGGGGGAAATCCGATCAGCAGGAGCTAATTCAAAACCCTCTGGTAAAATAAGAACAGCCCCTACATTCAAAGCACCCTTTTTACCATTAGCAAGAACTTGTTTTAGTTGCATATCATAAGGGATTCGAACAACTGCTTCAAATACAGTATCTGGAAGTACCGTTTGTGGAACTTCAATATCCACGGGCTTATTAGCTAAATGGCAATTGGCACATACAATACGACCAGTCGCTTCTCGCGGATTTTCATAACCCTGCTGTGCAAAAATGGGATATGCACTTGAAATGGATGGCCGAGTTATAATATATATCATGAGCGATACGGAAATGGATCGAGTAATTTGTTCCTTTATCCAAGAAAAAGTCTTTCTAGTTTGCATGGTCCAACCATTGAGCCCAAAAATGTCTACAATAAATTTGGTAGGTCGCTAACCTAGTTCCCTATCTGCAATTCTGCTATTTACTGGAATAATTTTACTGGAATAAATAATATTAATATATATATTATTAATATATAGAATAAATCTTTGGGATGGGTAGAAAAATAAAGAGTAAGTATGATTTTACATGCTTTGCTTCTGTACAACTACAAAGTAAGAAACGTTAGAATTGAATTGGATTAATATCAGTAGATCCTTTTTTAATCATTCATTGAATGATAAATCACTACAAGTGACGGAGAAACACGATTTAAATAACGAAAAATCCAAAATTTAAATAGAGTATCTAGAATGACTGGAAAAGTAGAAACAAGACCAGATATAATTTGATCATTATGAGCAAATCCAAAATCTTTGTAGACAAAGCCAATCATTAGTTCCCAACCGTGGGGCGAATGGAATCCGATACATAAATCTGTTAATAAAAGAATCGAAAAAGCCTTTATTGTGTCACTTAAGTTATATAGGAATTCCTGAGCCCAAGAGTTAAGAATAACAAGTTCTTTATTACCCAAAATTGAATAACCACTTAGAATAACGAAACAGATTATATTTGTCAAGAAGTGCAAAATTGTATGGATATGATCCTCATTGTGTATCTTGATTAATTGGAGCGTTTCTTTGTGGATTCCTATACGAAGGTTTTGTAGATGTGTCTCCGAGTATTCCTTGATCATTTCCTCCAAAAGAAAGATTTCCTCCAATTCTATGAATTTTTCGAGAATATTTTTTTCTTGAATATCATTCAAAAAAATTTCAGATTGCCTAGTATTCCACCAATAAGTAACCCAAGATTCCAGACTTTTATTAAATGAGAGAGAAATCCACCAGGGCAAAAATACTACAGATGCAAGATATAAAAGAGGGTTGAATGCTTTCTTTTTTGACATTTTTTCATCTCGTCTATGAATTTTTAATTAACCGACCTCATTAGTTGACTCTACGCCATCCAATATTTCTCTCATGCATGAATTCTATTACAAAGTATCTAACTTATGAATCTATTCACTGTTTTGTTTTGTGGTTGTTACGTTACGTATACGTCTTCTTTGACTAGAAAGAATGAGCGTTATGAAGAAACTTCAGTTAAGTTATGGTATAGAAAAGGGGGACTCTTTAGTTTTTCCTTACTGCTGAGAAAGCATTCACTCTCTCAGCTCATTTCTCAAAATACTTCAATCGGTACACGCAAGAAATAGGCCAATTCGGCAGCTTTTTGTTCGATTTCCCGTGGAGTAACATTCTCATCAGTACGAGTCAAGGGAATGGCCCCCTGGCCTCTGATATCCATATAAAGGACACGGCGAGCATAAATACCTTCTTTAACTTCTATTCTGACGGACTGAATATCCTTTATAGGGAATCGGAGGAAGATGCGACGATTTTTTCCAGGGAATCCCCAACGAAAAATACACACCATTCCTTCTTTTCTATCGAATCGATCATAACCACCCCCTACATTCCACGAAATTGTGCACCACAAATAGGAGCTAATAAAGAGACCCGCGATCCCATAGAAAGACATCACAATCCCTTGTGGAAAAAAAAGGATTTGCTGAGACGGAAATAAAGATATCAAGTTTCTCCCAAGATAACTGGAAGTTCCAACCAATAAGAATCCTAATGAACCTAAAAAAAGGATAATGGCCCAGCAGAAATTACTTGTTTTTCGCGACCCCGTTATAGGCTGTATCCATATATGTTCTGATCGACAACTCATACTTGATCTGGTTTCGTTTTATTGGAATTGAGAGAATACCCTAGACTTTACTCTTTTTGTTTCCGAAGTAACTCTCATCAACTAGTACTAGTTTGATGTGAACCTTTAAGAGTAATTTATCAAATTGGTTAGATCTAAAAAAAAAAAATACCCTTCGTATGATCCCATCAATATACATATATCAATATACATATAGATGTACCGATTTTACAGTTCAGCCATCCGGCGATCCTGAGATTTTTTCAAATAGATAGAATTCCTTTACCCCCATATCATCTTTCTACAGGCCAAAGAGCCCCTTTTCGACGGAAACGCCGCATGTTATACCTTCTTTTCTTACACTAAATAGGTATCTGCGTTATGATACAAGTCTTAGTTTTGAAAAAAAAATGGATCAGAGTTGGGCCCATCAGATCTAAACAGTCTTATTTTTTTGAACATGAAGAAATAAAGAAGCCATTGCCATTGCCGGAAATACTAAGCCTACTAAAGGCACCAAAACAGAGGGAAAGTCGAAAGTTGTCATATAAAGGATACCTCAATTTACTATTTGTACCTGTTATTATTTATATTAAATTATAAAGATAATTAATATTATAAAGATAAAGATTAGTATAAATCTAAGTATATATCTAAGTGAGTATAGAAGGTACAAAAGCATATATCATATCTATAGTTTCTATATTCTAGAATTTTATATTTGGATTATATACATATTTTTATTTTCCTAGAATTTAACGAAAATAAGAATTCACTATTTTTCTTGTTGATAGAGGCCTCTTAACTGAATTAGTAATCAAGAATATAGATAAAAAGGAGTTATCCACAACTTTTGATTTCTTTTTACAATTTAGATCTTATGTCAACAAAGAAACCCCATTCATATTCGTTTTACTTGGATTCTGATAAACTAACTATTTGTTTGCTACAAATAAAAAAGGAACTTAATGCTCTATTGAATTTTGATTCAAAGGAAAGAAAGCGTGGAGCTGAAATAACTCACTCAGAACGCTTTTTAAAGGATTACGTGGTACGATTAGATCGAATAAGCCCTTCTGGAATAAATATTCAGCCGCCTGTGAACCTTCAGGTACTGTTTTATTCAATGTTTGTTCAATTACTCTTTTACCCGCAAATGCAATATAGGCATTGGGTTCGGCAATAATGATATCTCCCAACATACCAAAACTCGCAGTTACCCCCCCTGTAGTAGGAGATGTAAGAATTGGTACATAGAATAACTTTTTATTTGATTGATAATCATATAAAGCAGAAGATATTTTAGCCATTTGCATTAAACTCAAACTTCCCTCTTGCATACGCGCCCCCCCGGAAGCACATACTATAATAAGAGGGAGAAATTTGTTAGTAGCGTACTCAATCAAACGGGTTATTTTCTCCCCAACCGCGGATCCCATACTACCCCCCATAAACTGAAAATCCATAACCCCAAGTGCTATGGGAATACCGTTTAATTGGCCTATACCTGTTTGAACGGCTTCAGTTAATCCTGTCTTTCGTTGATAAGAATCGATACGATCTTTATAAGGCTCCTCTTCCGAATGAAATTCAATGGGATCCAAAGAAACCATGTCTTCATCCATAGCATCCCAAGTATCCGGATCGATCGAAAGTTCGATTCTATCGGAACTACTCATTTTCAAATGATATCCACATTGTTCACAAAGATTCATTTTTGATTTTAAAATTTTCTTATAATTTAATCCATAACAATTTTCACATTGAACCCACAAATGTCTGTATTTTTGAGTTACATCCAGATCATTGGAACTTTCTATTATAGTGCTACCATTCGTGCTGGTACTTATATCGGACCCCTTACTTTCACCACAAACGGAACGAGAAATGTAACTGTTACTGGAATTGTCACTACCACTTACAATGTAAGTATCAATAAAGATTTGAGACTCAAGATAAATGTCAATACAACTATTAATGTGATTATTCCAACTATATTGAGTATCATCCATGTAATGATCATCGTGAGGATCGTCATTGTTAGATCCATTATTTAGATAACTAAAATTCCAATAACTATAAAAAGAACTTTCTAGTTCACTCTGAAAAAAATGCCCACTATCAATCTCGAAAATATGATTTTCAATATCAAAATATATGGAATAACTGTGCCCATTTCTATCCATAACTAAAAAAGTTTCATCAGAGATGAAATTCCGAATGTCCTTGACGCCGAATAAATAATCAACATTGCTGTAACTAGAATTGTCACGACTACCCCAACTATGACTATTTTTCTTCATATCATTTCTATTCGGATCTTCACTTTCACTGGTATTTTCAATAGGACCAAGACCGCCCGTTGATTTACTTAGACCACACCTGT